TCTTCCTCTGTTCCCGCCTACATATATAGGATATTTTAAGAAGTGAACGTCTTTTTTAGTCGTGGGGTCGGGGGAAAGGATAGGAAAGGTGATTTCACTATATTTTTGACCAGGAACAGGCCCTATCACAAGAATATTTTTTTGAGTGGGGCGATAACTCTGAAAAGACAGATTGCCCATCTTTTCTTTCATCTCGGGAGAAATACGATCGAGGGGAGCTAATTCGAATCCCTCAGGTAGAATAAGAACAGCCCCCACATTCAAAGACCCCTTTTTCCCATTAGCAAGTACTTGTTTCAGTTGCATATCATAAGGGATTCTAACAACTGCCTCAAATACCGTATCAGGAAGTACCGCTTGTGGAACCTCAATATCCACGGGCTTATTAGCTAAATGGCAATTGGCACATACAATACGCCCAGTCGCTTCTCGTGGATTTTCATAGCCCTGCTGCGCAAAAATGGGATATGCATATGAAGTGGATGTCTGAGTTATTACATATATCATGATAGATAGAGAAATGGATCGAGTCATCTGTTCCTTTATCCAAGAAACGGTATTTCTATTTTGCATGGTCCAATCATTGGGCACGAAAATTTCTACAATAGATTGGGTAGGTTGCTAGTAAAGTTCCCTATCTCTGATTCTGTTATTGTACTGGAATCATTTTACTATAATTAGAATACAGGAGGATTTCCCTAGATGGGTAGAAATAGAAAAAAGTTAGTAAGATTTTGAATGGTTTGTTTCTGCAGGAAGTAATAAACATTCTAATTGGGTTAATATCCGTGTATTGTTTTTTAGTCATTCATTGAATGATAAATCACTACAAGTGACGGAGATACGCTATTTAAATAATGGAAGATCCAATATTTCAAAATTGTATCTAGAATGACTGGAAAAGTAGAAACAAGAACCGCTAGAATTTGATCGTTATGATCAAATCCAAAATCTTTGTAGACAGAGCCAATCATGAGTTCCCATCCATGGGGCGAGTGGAATCCGATACATAAATCGGTTACTAAAATAATAGAAAAGGCTTTGATTGTGTCGCTTAAGTTATAGAGGAATTCCTGAACCCAAAAATTGAGAATGACAAGTTCTTCATTACCCAGAATCGAATAGCCGCTTAGAATAGCGAAACATATTATATTTGTTGTGAAGTGTAATATGCTATGGATATGATTCTCATTATACATTTTGACCAATTGTATCATATCTTTGTGGATTCCTATACCTATACGAAGCTTTTGTATATGTGTCTCCGGGTACTCTTTTATCATTTCGTCCAAAAGGAATAGTTCCTCTAATTCTATGAATTTTTCGAGAACATTCTTTTCTTGAATATTAGTCAAGAAAGTTTTGGATTGTTTCGTATTCCACCAATTTGTAACCCAAGATTCCAGACTTTTTTGAACTAAGAGATCGATCCACCAGGGCAAAAAGACTATAGATGCAAGATATAGGAGGTTAGTGAATGCTTTTTTTTGTGGCATTTTTAATCTGTGAATTGCGAATGAAACCACCCCATTCGTCGAATCTATCCAATCTGCTCTTTCTATGAAATAGTAGTTCGATAACAAGGTATCGAACCTATACCTAACTTTTGAATTTTTTTCCTTGAATATAGAAATAGGATAAGGTTCCACGCCGAAGTGGAATGAAGAAATAAAAAAAAATTGTTTCCAGATATCTCAATTGGTCAAATTCGAAGCAATTGCATACTTTCGATGAATGCCCGAACGAACCACCTCAAGTCATGAATACTATTCGGACTTCGAGACAAAAAAACCCGTAGCTTGGACTTAGCTTGGATTGGATCTATTATTTCGAAAAGTTTCGCCAACTATGCTCAAAAAGATAAATTAGGTATTCTAAAAAAGAGGATTTATTAGTACCTTTTCCAAAGCGGGGTTCAGTTCACTTCAAAATACTTCAATCGGTACATGCAAGAAATAGGCCAATTCTGCAGCTTTTTGTTCCATTTCTCTTGGAGTCAAATTCTCCTCACTCTGAGTCAAAGGAACGGAGCCTTGTCCTCTAATTTCCATATAAAGGACACGACGAGGAAAAAGACCTTCTTTAACCTCGATTCTAATCGACTGAACATCTCTCATAAGGAATCGAAGGAGGATACGACGATTTTTTCCAGGAAATCCCCAACGAAAAATAGACACTATTCCTTCTTTTCTATCGAATCGATCATAACCACTACCTACATTCCACGAAATTGTGCACGACAAATAGGTGCTAATGAAAAGACCCGCGATCCCATAGAAAGACATCACGAGCCCTTGTGGAAAAAAAAAGATTTGCTGAGATGGAAATAAGGATATCAGATTCCGACCAAGATAACTGGAAGTTCCAACCAATAAGAATCCTAATGACCCTAAAAGAAGGATACAGGCCCAGCAGAAATTACTTGTTTTTCGAGACCCCGGTATAAGTTTTATCCATATACGTTCTGATCGCCAGTTCATACTAGATCCAGTTTCTTTTT